GACCAAATCGATCAATAATATCAGAATCTGACAAATCAGCCCAAACTGGCTTACTAATAGGATTCCCCGATACGTTACAAAATTTAGCTTTTGACAATGATCCAATCATAGGAATAATTGGAACTATAGTTTCGAATTTTTTAGTAACAGTATCTATTAAAAAGGAATTCTCTAGCATTTGACTCTTTACCGCTGAAGGATTTATTGGTACATTTGAAAGATAACCCAGAAAATAGAAAGAAAAATTTGAGAATTGGTTTATGTAGATCCTACAGGGTTGAGACCAAAAGTAAAAATGACATTGCCAAAAATTGACAAAGTAAGATTTCCATTTCTTCATCAGAAGATGAGTCCCTTTTAAAGCCAGAATTGATTTTCCTTGATATCTAACATAATGCATGAAAGGATCCTTGAACAACCATAGGGTTTTCTGAAAATCATTACAACAAAGTACTATAAGCTGTTGTCCTATTTTTTCATAGAAATGTGTTCGCTCAAGAAAGGGTCCAGAAGATGTTGATCGTAAATAAGAGGATTGTTTACGGAGAAAAACTAATATAGATTCACATTCAACTACATAAGAATTATATAGGAACCAAAATAGTCTTGGATTCTCTTTTGAAAAACCATAACTAGATTTCTTTTGAGTAATGAGATTATTCCAATTATGATATTCGTGAAAAAAAAATCGTAATAAATGTAAAGAGGGAACATCTTGTATCCAGCATTGTAGAATTTGAACCAAGATTTCTAGATGGACAGGATAGGGTATTAGTATATCTGATACATAATTTAAATGTGGTAATTTGTCCTCAAAAAATGGAAATATTGAATGAATAGATCGTAAATTCTGAGATTTTGGTATTTCTTTTTTTTCTTCGAGGGAGGATGCTAATCGCAGAGAGAAAGGAATTTCCACAATGGCAGCAAAACCCTCTGATATCATTTGAGAATAAAAATTCTTGTTGTGCCCAACGAATCTATTTTGGTTAGAATCATTAACAGAATTGATTAAATAATTCTGTTGGTACATTCGAGTAATTAAACGTTTCACAAGTAATGGGCTAAATTTATTGTCATAACCTGAAATTTCCACGGGTTCATAAAAAATTGATCCATTTACATTTAAACCATGATCATGAGCAAGTGCGTAAATATACTCTTGAAAGAGAAGCGGATATAGGAAGTGTTGTTGTTTAGATCTACTTTTTTCTAAATATCCTTTTAATTCTTCCATTTTTAATTATACTTGAACCAGAAAGCATTTTTGGGGTCAGCAAATGATACATAGTGCGATATGGCCAGAACAAGTATGTATATAAGGTATGTATACAGTAAGAAAAAGTTACCCTGAAAACAGAGAGTCTAATCCCCAGATCTTCTTCCTATCTTTCCAGATCCAATTGGTTTATGTTTGTTAACATAACAAGAAAAAGAAAAAGTTAAAAATCCTTTATTTTTGCAACCCAATCGCTCTTTTGATTTTGGAATCAATTTTCTTTATCAGTATGCTCTTTCTTTTACACATCCATATCCACCCTACCCTATCTATAATGGGTGAAGAATAGTTAGGATTCATTAAAAAAGTAATTGATGATCCACTCACAGGAGAACCTTTTCCCGTATCAGGCACTAATCTATTTTTAACGTCTAATTAGATCGGGTAACTATTCAAATTAAGAACATAAGCTCGTCGCTTTTTCTTTGCCTAGAATTGGAGCCATAAGACTCTATCCATTTATTCACTCGACCAAAAGGTAAATGTGAATTCATTTTGTCCCCTTACTAAAATCAATTTGTACCGATCCAGTAAGGATGATCTATTCTTAGAGTTCTACATTACTAATTAAATTAATATAATACGACATGCTATTTTTTCCATTCATTACCTTTCAGGATCAGTCGTGGTCTTATAGACTCTACCAAAAGTCTGGACGAATTCGTTGCTTCATCCAAATGTGTAAAAGATCATAGCCGCACTTAAAAGCCGAGTACTCTACCGTTGAGTTAGCAACCCAGATAAAATAAAATATATTATAAAAATATAAATTAAATTAAATATTAAAAAATATTAAATATAAATATATATATAATATATTATATAAAATATATATATATATATATAATGTGAATATAATATGTGAAGAGTAGATATGATCGAAATCAAAATACAAATATATTTAAATTTTAAAATAAATGCACGATCCCACCAAAAAATAGTGAATTTAACTAGCAACAAATTTGAAAAGAAAAAATCGACGATTCGATTAATTAAAGTCTTATTTAAATTAAAGAAAACGAGGGCAGATCCGATTAAAATACAACAGATTTCCAGATAAAAAGCAATGTAAAAATTGACAGACCTTTATTTTATTTAATTTTTTTATCAATTCAAAAACTTTTTCATTCATTAATAATTGAAGTAAAGAACCAATATAACCAGTATAAATATGGGTGGGGATAAACAGATCCATTTATTTACGATCGAATTATATTTGTTCAATACACCATTGTCAATATGAATTGCATGTTGAATAAAACAAATCAAATAAAGACTTGTGTTGGATTGGCACGACATAAAATAAATAAGAAATGTGGAGAAAAAAATAAGGAAGAAGTGGAGAAAATTTCGGGTTTATTCAATCAATAGAAGTACAATAAGCAAGATTAATTGGTAAATTCCCAAAACAAGAAAAAGTAGGTGTGAACAGAGAAATAAAAGGGCAAATGTTGAGTAAAAAATTATACAAAGCTATATACTATATACTAGATACTAGGCACTGCCATTTTGTATTTCAAAAATCTTTTAATTAATTCAAAGTTCTTTAGACAATTAATTCCGCTTTCTTAAAAATATCATGAACAGTTCTTGTGGGTTGAGCTCCTTTTTCAAGAAAATATAGAATAGCCGGAACATTTAAATAAGTTTGATTCTTTATCGGATCATAAAAACCCACTCTCCGAAGATCTCTTCCTTCTCTTCGGGATCGAACATCAATTGCAACGATTCGATAGATGGCTCATTGGGATAGATAAGCAAAGCCCCCCCCAGAAACGTATAGGAGGTTTTCTCCTCGTACGGCTCAAGCTCAAGCAAGAAAGAATGATTCTAAAACAATTGATTCAATTTAATAAATTTTAAATCTCTTTTTAATTTTATTTTAATAATTTAATTTTAATTTAATATATGTTTAATAATACAATTATATATTTTAATAATATAATTATAATATATTATATTATTTTTTTATTTTTAATATAATTATAATATATTATTTTGATTTTAATTAATTTATTATTTATATATTTATATTTTATATTTATATATATATAACATATATATATATATTTTTATATATATATTTTAATATATTTTATATATGTATATGTATATGTATATTTTTTTATTTTTAACATTTATTTTATATAATATATAATTATTATTATTTATTATTATATTTATATTTATTTATTATTATTTATATATAATTATTGTATTATATATAATTATTAGTATTTTTGTTTATTAATATTTATATTTAATTATTTATATTTAATATAATATTAATATTTTTTTTTTGATTAATTATACATTTATTTATTAATTTTATTTATTTATATTTATAATTTATAATTTATAATACAGTGATAGTCATAATGGTATAATGGCAAACTGATCCATAAAAAAAATCATGAATTAGACTATGATTGGAATTGTTTTATTTTTCCATAAAAAAACGAAACTTCATTCAATTCATTTGTACTCATAACTCAAGTTGGGTAGCTCTGAAAGAATTCGAATAGAAATCCTTAGAATTTATTGAGTCGTCTGTAACCTTTTTTGTTTGTCTCATCTCAAATCTATTTGAATTTGAATTTTATTCCCTATTCTAATTCCTTATTTTGATCCAATTGTTGAGACAGTTGAAAATTGTGTTTCCTTGTTCCGGAATCCTTAATCTTTGCTTTGTTGAATCGTTGGGTTTAGACATTACTTCGGCGATTTTACTCCTTTCAAAACGGCAGCAACATACCCTTCTTTCTATGGAAAGATTATACGAACGATTGATTCCCTTGTAATACACTTTTGATCAAAATAGTTTTACCAATTCCAACAAGTTTGACTTTTTAATTTCAAATTGTTAGAATTTGAATCTTTCGATTTCTAAATTGAAGATATATTTACAAAGTTGGTCCAGCTTATTGATTGGCATTAACCCTAGATTCTTTCCCTCGATATGATAAATGAATCATTACTTTCTACTCGAGCTTCATCGTGTACTATTTACTTATTACTTACAACCCAACAAAATGGGGTTCTTAGTGGAACAGAACAAACCATGTCGAGCCAAGAGCATCCTCATTTATATAGAGAATGGTGGATGTAAGAATCCACATAAGTGATCACGTCCTTCAAGTCGCACGTTGCTTTCTACCACATCGTTTCAAACGAAGTTTTACCATAACATTCCTCTAATTTCGAACCGGGATGGAATTGATTCAATATGGAATCATGAATAGTCATTGGCTCAATCGGTATATTTTAGTACATACTTTTTATCCATTTTCCTTTTATTTATGGATAAACAAGAAAAGAATCCAATTTAATTTAACCCCCATATTCTATATTCTAGCCTATGAAGGAAACAAACCCATTTATATTTTTTACAAAAAAAATGAGGAAATCACTGTTGGTTAAGACCTATTTACATCTTCAACAGATTGTTTGGAACGATCAATCATGAAATGAAAAAAATGGGATCCCATTTTTCTCAAAAAAAAAATTTAGACCTAAAAAAAAATAAAATAATAATAATAAAATGGGTCTTTCATCTTTCATTACATTAAATTTACATTCCAATCAGGAACTGAATCATTTATTATCCAAATCAAATATTTATTAACCAAAAAAACTATAACTATTCCAATGCCTAAAATTCCAATGAACCAGAAGGGTCAGAAATCTATTTTCTCGATAAAATTTATTTCTCACACTTCCATTTCTTCGAGTACCAAGGATTCATAAGAAATCGAGAAAAATGGTTTAATTAAAGAATCTTATCTTGTACTTCACACTATCACTATGACTGTAAATATGTTTTTCAATAATTACTGAATTTCATTTCTTCTTCAATCAAGCAGTACTCGCAATCATAAACAAGTAGCTAATAATTTTGAGTAGATATCTCATTCATTAAAGTAAAGATAGATACGCGAATTTTACTATGTCCGATTGAATCATCAATGGTTTAACTGAAAACCAGATATATTGATTGAGAAACCAATGCGGTTTTTTTATTTTAACTTAATGGGTGTGGAAAGGAAAATATCTCATATATCTCATATATATAAATAAGGTAAGATTAAGGTCGTTATTTTTTCAGATGAAAGAATAAATCAGAACCAGAAGAGAAGAATATGATCTCTTTCCATATTCATCCATCATATACAATGAACATTTGTTCCCAAGAGTATGGGTAATTATGTATATTTTTTTAATTAAAGAATGACAGATTTTTTTCACTTAACCAAAAGGATTTCGTTGACTACGGAAATAGAACACAAACAATACATAATACATATGGGCATAGAACTCGGTCATTTTTTGCAAATTTTGCTTTACTTTACGTTTTTTCATCAATCCAATTTTATTAGATAAATCGAATAGAATATATGAATTTCCTCCCCTGAGTCGTTACATTAACTTACAATTTTTTTATTCATTTGAACCGGATACAGAAGTAAATGGATCAAAATATGTTTGATATTCCTATTTGAATTTTACTCCATCTCAGTTTTAGGGGCTTTAATTTAAAACCAGTGATAGAATTATCTCCAAAAACCTCTATTCTTTTGTTTAATCTCTACATAGACTGTGGAATACCCTATTCACTTACTTTAGGCTTTAATAAATAGAGAGATTTTTCGCATTTTGATTCTGAAGAATTGATCTGGGACGGAAGGATTCGAACCTCCGAATAACGGGACCAAAACCCGTTGCCTTACCGCTTGGCCACGCCCCATTTAGATTTCTATTTTACACTAATAAACATTATTACCTTTTTGGGGCATTCGTCAATTCCAGACTTAATTCCAGACAATATGACAATAAAAATAAATAAAATAAATACATATAGGATAGGATATCTTGTTATTCTTGCTGGTATTCGATACATATAGATATAGAATAAAAAATTCATTGATGATTACATATAATTCAATTAAGATATTGTATGAAAGTGTAATTCCTTGTATTCTCATTTGAAAATTTGAGGATTTTGGATTTGGATTTTTTTGGGGGGAGTTCAAAGAAAAGGAAGGATTTTTTACCTACCTTCTTTCTTAATTTTCCCTTATATCAATAATTCAATAAAAACTAAATTATCTAAAAAAAATGTTTGTTTGTTATGCTTAATATCTTTTTTAGTTTAATCTGTATCTGTCTTAATTATGCCCTTTCTTCAAGCAGTTTTTTCTTCGGGAAATTGCCCGAGGCTTATGCCCTTTTCAATCCAATCGTAGACATTATGCCCGTCATACCTGTACTTTTCTTTCTTTTAGCCTTTGTTTGGCAAGCTGCTGTAAGTTTTCGATGAAGTTCTTAATACTATACTGAAAATATTCATGATTTATTCGATAAAAAAAATTCTAACAATTATTGATAAGTCATATGAGTCTTACATTACAAACCCTATATTAAAAAATGTGAATTCTTGTATATTGGATAAGGGTAACGATGAATTTTGATCAGTCAGTCCATTTTCCCTTTTGTCCGCCCTTCCGTTGAGCAAGGACTTTATTAGATTAGGTTTTTACACAATACCTAATTGTTAATATTACAATAACAATTTTGTTAACGAAAAAATCAGAATCTTAATTACAAATAAATTCATGAATTTTCAAATTCATGAATTTATTTTAGATTTAGAAAAAAAACACTTAATTAAAAGAATTTGTTCTTTATTTTTTCATATTTTGGTGTCATGTCAAATCAAAATAGTACAAGTGTTACAACAAAACAAATGGATAATCCATTCCCTTTTACCCCAAAAATGATCTTTTCTTGGAGATTGTGTAATGCTTACTCTCAAACTCTTCGTTTATACAGTAGTGATATTCTTTGTTTCTCTCTTCATTTTCGGATTCTTATCTAATGATACAGGGCGTAATCCTGGGCGCGAGGAATAAAAAACTAAGAGGTTTTTTATCATTTTTCCTTGCTTTTTCTGAATATTTTTTTATGTATTCTATATATTCAACTATGATAAAATAAAAAAAAGGATCGAGATTTTTCGAATTCAAAAGTATCAAGTGACCAGAGAAAGCGGAGAGAGAGGGATTCGAACCCTCGGTACGAATAACTCGCACAACGGATTAGCAATCCGCCGCTTTAGTCCACTCAGCCATCTCTCCTAATTTTGAATTGGGATTTTTTATGTTTATGTGACACTTAAAGTAATGATTGATTGATGAAAATCCTTTTAATTTAATAATAATATTACTTTTTAAACTTATTAAATATACACTATAATACTTATAAAATTAAATTTTTTATTTATTTATTTATTAAATTAAATATTATATGTAACTAAAACTATTAATATGTGACTATAAATATTAAATATTATTTGATATAGCAATTATTAACATATAAATATTAACATAATAAATAATAAATATATAACAAATAATATTAATATACAACAAAGAAAGTATATAACATATGAGTCAAATAAATTTATAAAATAAGTTAAATAAAATAGACTAAGACTAATATTTAGGACCAATATGATTTTTTATCAATATTATTTTTTATTTAATATTTATTATTTAATATAATAATATAAAATAAATATAAATTAAAATAATATAAATTAGATAGTATTTTAATTTAATTAGAATATTAACTTTATTTTTAAATATCAATTTAAATATCAATATATTAATATATTAATATATTGATATTATATTAATAAATATATATCATATTCATATAAATTATGTAATGAATTATGTATAAATATAAACTATAAACATATAGTCTATATAATATATAATAGTATATATAAATAACATAAATATGTATAAATATAAAATAAATAAGAGGTAAAGTAAATAAATAAGATAAATAAGAGATATATTAAAATAAAAGATATATGTAAATAATAAATAAATATGTGAGTATAAGGTAAGGATATAAAAAATATAAGGATATAAGATAAGGCTAAGTTATAAGATAAGGGTAAATAAGATACCTATGAATTTGACTTAACCAACAATTAAATTTGGATAACGATAATAATTCAAACCGGATATCTCAAATAGAAAAATACCTTATTTTTATTTCATACAAAATTTTTTATTTTATTTCCCCGGCCTGGCTAGTACCTAGCTAGGCCATTACTTCAATTAATCATTCATAAATCCATTTTTTTATATTATATATGTATTTGAAATACAATTGTTATTGAAACAACATAACAATAAGGCAATTTCTATTTCTATTCCATTCTTAGAGATGCCATTTATTTTTTTTTATGAATTTACTTACTGGACTTGAATAAAAAATAAATAACTAAAAAAAGAACAAATCGAATGTAAATTTAAGAAAAAAATTGTAAATTCGTTTTTTTAATTCTTAATTAAACTTTCTTAATTACTTAACTTACTTAACTTATTTACTTGTTAAAGTAACAAACTTGAAGACTTAAGATCCATCTAATTGACCCAAATTCATAAGATTTGTCACTCCAAAAAGAAACTAGAAAATAAAGATAGAGTTCCGGATTCTTGTAGAATTCTTTTTCATGTCCAACTTCAATAGCTCCTTCAAGTCAGAACTATTAGTAACGACTTACCATGAAACGAAAAGTATAACTCATTATTTTATAGTTAAATAAGTTTTATTCATCTATTTTGGATTTTATCAAGTCCTTTCCCTGTCAAGCAAGACAGAATATGTGTCAAGATTCAAATTTTCATCATTCTGATGCTATCTTTATTATGTCTTACTCCTTTGTTCGACAAATAGCTCATTAATATACAATAATTAAATTGTAGCGGGTATAGTTTAGTGGTAAAAGTGTGATTCGTCCTATTAACAACTTAAATAGTTAAAGGGTCTTTCAGTTAATATTCCAATAAGAAACTTTATTTCTTAAAAAGGTTAATCCTTTACCTCTTAATGTTACATTTGAGTTGAGGAAAAATATAAATTCTCGTGATTTGTATCCAAAGGCCAGTCATTTTTTAATTGACTAAAAAACATTGGATCGTATGGAATCGCGAAGCATAATTTTTTTTTGAGTTGATTCAACTCTTCCAATTGAATGAGTATGAGTAAAGGGATCCATGGATGAAGATAAAAAGTTTTTTTCTAATCGTAACTAAATCTTCAATTTTTGTATTAAAAAGGAGATTGAAGCCAAATAGCTAGAAAATGGTGGCTTTGGTTTACTAGAGCCATCGACATATTGTTTCAGCTCGGTAGAAACAAAATTCTTTTTTTCCTCAGGATTCCGCGAGTCGAAATAAGGAACGAAGTAACTAGACAGATTTGATAGAATTTTCCTCTTCTAGAAGGATCATCTATAAAGCGAGTAAGAAAAGCTGACATGGATGTTATGGATCTAATTTTTCAGATTTATGATGACTCCCTTTTCATACAGCATAATTTTTTTATGTTTTTTCTTCTTGTATGCCTTAGATCTGGGAACACATCGAATCTTCCATAAAGGAGCCGAATGAAACAAAAATTTCATATTCGGTTCTGAATTAGAGACGTTAAAAATGATCAACCAACGTCGACTATAACCCCTAGCCTTCCAAGCTAACGATGCGGGTTCGATTCCCGCTACCCGCTCTATATCACTTTTATACATCCATCATTGATTCAGATATGCATTCTTATTTGTTTGCCAAAATCTTCCGCATGCAATCCAATTCTTGTTTTGTTTTTATCCCGATAAGAAAAAAAAAAAAAAGAAAACAGGAATGAAAA